GATAAATGGAAGTGGAATAGATAGAACATAATCTGGATCATGCCACATCACTTATTCTACTAGATCTTACGAAGCCTATTCATGCATGACATGATTCGGGTCTGATCATAGAAAAGATTCTCCTCAAGGGAACCAGCCTATCCTCTTGCTCCGCAGGGGGGGCGGCGGTTGGAACAGAGACACATTTGTTTATGAATTCCAATGTGGCAGATAATATATCTGCATGGACCAATCAATAGTTCAAGTCACACACTCCCATAATCCATCCTCTCCTCCGAGAATCCACTTCAACTATTCGTATCAAATAAAAAATACTTCGTGGTTGAAGGGAAATATCCAAATAACATGTCTTATTCTTTTCAATAATCCATATTTATAGCAATGAAATACTATTTTTTTGTTCCTACTCCTACCAAAATAATATATTATATGATCTATTACAAATACCTATGCTCTGTCTTCTCTATAAAGGACCTGAAATACCCTGCTTACGTATCATTGAAAAGTGCATTAACATAAATACGGCAGTAAGAAGAGGTAATACAAAAGTGTGTAAACTATAAAAGCGGGTCAAAGTGGATTGACCGACGCTAGCACTTCCGCGTAATAACTCTACCAAGGGCGATCCCACTATAGGGATAGCCTCAGGTACACCTGTTACAATTTTGACTGCCCAATACCCAATTTGGTCCCAAGGTAAAGAATAACCAGTTACCCCAAAGGATGCAGTCAACACAGCCAGAACTACACCCGTAACCCAAGTCAATTCACGTGGTTTCTTAAAACCACCTGTGAGATAAACACGAAATACGTGCAGGATCATCATTAGAACCATCATACTTGCTGACCATCGATGAACTGATCGGATTAACCAACCGAAGTTGGCTTCAGTCATTATGTATTGAACAGAGGCAAAAGCTTCTGTGACGGTCGGGCGATAGTAAAAAGTCATAGCAAAACCCGTAGCTACTTGTACTAAAAAGCAAGTAAGTGTGATCCCTCCTAGACAATGAAATATATTGACATGAGGAGGAACATATTTACTAGTTATATCATCTGCAATCGCTTGAATCTCGAGACGCTCTTCGAACCAATCATATACTTTATTGAGATAGGTGAACCGAAGGGACTCCCCCTCTGAGAACCGTATATGAGAATTTCGTCTCGTACGGCTCAAGCGAAAACACCCCAATACTGGTTCTGGTTGCAACGTGCAATAGAAAAGAAAGATTTGAAACCTTTTAGAGACTTCACTTGATTCCATCTTTCTTTCCCGATAAAATGAGGGAACCAAAACCCTAAATCTCTTCTTTGTGATGATAGCGCCAAAATATCAAGTTGGCTCATCCTATGTTGATTGTTACAGGCCTTTTGAATGTTCTCTTACCCTATTTTATTGTTGTTTATACGTAATACATACGAATTGACTATTGATAGGAATTATCTTGTTGAGACCCTATGAATCAATTGAAACCTCAGATTCCTACTAGAACCACGATGATTCAACAAAGAACAAAACAGAACCAAAGAGTTCTCTGAGTGGGAACCCTTTCGTTTGATCATCACTTCACTTATTCAATGAACAGATATAATAACTAAGAATCCATAGAAATATTTGTCCTGTCCCTCGCTCAGCTCAAACTAAGCATGATTCTGAAGGAAAAAGGTGGTTCGATTTCTGAAACGCCTCATTGAAAAGTTAATTGAAAAAAAAAATAATAATAGTTGGAGGCCGGTCACGAGGTATGAATAGTAGGTATGAATCATAGTTTAAATAGTTCTTGATCTATTCCATATAGTCCGTGCTCCAGATACTAGACTGACTATCTGACGGGCTAGAACCATCTCTCTCGATGAGATGACAGACTTATTCTCTGTACTATCAATAGGTATAACAAGTCACACACTCATATTCCGGAAATACCGAAACAAAAGAATTCCGCGGTCGAACTACCAAACAGAATGAGATGACCTAGAAATCCGAATCCTAAGTGATTCTTTTTTTTTTTTTTATTGAAAGTTAGGACTTATCCGTTCTTCTGGACCTAACTTAATGAAATACCATCTAGTAAAACGGAAGAATTATAAATCTCCAAAATAATAGATAGGAATACTGCAAATAGAGCCATTGCGACACCCATAAGGGGTGTAGTTCCCCATCCAGGGGCTACTTTACCATATTCCGAATTCAATGGTTTTAATAAATCGCCTACAATAGTCCGTCTTGGCCCAGATCTGGAACTACCCTCAATGGTTTGTGTAGCCATAAATCCTATTCCATGCATTGTTTGAGATCTGTTGACTTTGTATACGATTCCGTTGTAAATAAACTATCTTATCGTAGATCCATCGTGGTCTTGAAATCACTTAATAATGGAAACTGCAACTCTAGTCGCCATCTTCATATCTGGTTTACTTGTAAGCTTTACGGGGTATGCCTTATATACCGCCTTTGGGCAACCCTCTCAACAACTAAGAGATCCATTTGAGGAACACGGGGACTAGTTGAAATGATGACCCTCCCCATCGGAGGGTCATCATTTCAATTGAGATAATGAAAAATCATTTCATCTTTTTATTCGGAACCTTAGGCGGTTCTCGAAAAAAGATAGCAAAAAATATTATCCCCAGAGTCGAGACCAACAGGAATGTATAAACCAATGCTTCCATAGATTCGATCGTGTTTTACAATTATAGCTTCCATACCTGTTCATTTGGGATCATTTCCCAGACAAGTAAAGGTCAAGAGTAATAGGTGATGATTCGAATTAATATTTCTCGAGTACCCTATATGAAACATAGGCTAGACATACGAAAAAAATGTTGTATCAGACTACTTGTCTCCTTGTAGTTGGATCCCCCAGTTTTTGGAAGGCTCCAAATTCCACTTGAGCATCTAAATCTGGGTCGATACCAGCAAAAACATCTCTGAACAAGGTTCTAGCACCATGCCAAATGTGGCCGAAAAAGAAAAGCAAAGCAAACGAAGCATGTCCAAAAGTGAACCAACCCCTTGGACTACTACGAAAAACACCATCGGATTTCAAAGTAGCGCGATCCAATTCAAAAATTTCACCCAATTGGGCACGTCTAGCATATTTTTTCACAGTAGCAGGATCATTATAACTGACTCCATCGAGTTCACCACCATAGAACTCAACAGTTACACCCACTTGTTCGACACTATACTTTGATTCCGCCCTTCTAAAAGGAACATCGGCTCTCACAATTCCGTCTCCATCTACCAAAACTACCGGAAATGTTTCAAAGAAGGTAGGCATACGACGTACAAAAAGTTCATGCCCCTCTTTATCTCTAAAGACAGGGTGTCCTAACCACCCAACAGCTATTCCATCCCCGTTGTCCATTGAGCCGGCTCTGAACAATCCTCCTTTCGCCGGATTATTACCGATATAATCATAAAAAGCTAGTTTATCGGGAATTTTAGACCAAGATTCCGATAAACTCAGATTTTCAGCTAGCCCGGCGTTAACTCTTCGATATATTTCTTGCTGGAAATATCCCTGATCCCACTGATAACGAGTAGGACCAAATAATTCGATCGGAGTAGTCGCTGAACCATACCACATAGTTCCAGCAACAACGAAAGCTGCAAAAAACACAGCAGCGATACTACTGGAAAGCACAGTTTCAATATTGCCCATACGTAATGCTTTGTATAGACGTTGGGGCGGGCGGACACTAAGATGGAATAGACCCGCTAATATTCCCAAGGTGCCTGCTGCAATATGATGAGAAGCTATCCCCCCCGGAACAAAAGGATCAAAACCCTCCGCGCCCCATGAAGGATTTACAGGTTGCACTTTTCCGGTTAGCCCATAAGGATCAGACACCCATATTCCAGGGCCATACAAACCTGTTACATGAAATGCACCAAACCCAAAGCAAGCCACCCCAGATAAAAATAAATGAATTCCAAAGATCTTGGGCAAATCCAAAGAGGGTTTTCCCGTACGTTCATCACAGAATATTTCTAGATCCCAATACACCCAATGCCAGATAGCTGCCAAGAAGCACAAGCCAGAAAACACAATGTGTGCCCCGGCAACACCTTCGTAACTCCAAATACCCGGATTGGTTACAGTTCCTCCTGTAATACTCCAACCGCCCCATGAATTGGTTATTCCTAAACGAGTCATGAAGGGTATAACGAACATACCTTGTCGCCACATTGGATCAAGAACGGGATCAGAGGGATCAAAAACAGCTAATTCGTATAGAGCCATAGAACCGGCCCAACCAGAAACTAGAGCTGTATGCATTATATGGACAGAAAGCAAGCGACCAGGATCATTCAATACGACAGTATGAACACGATACCAAGGCAAACCCATGGAAATACCCCTTCATCAAAGAAAAATAGACACTATGTAACTTTGTCACATTGGAAAAGACTATGCTATACCTCATTCAGTGATTATCTCGGTGCAAGGGTTCACATTTATTACGTGCCGCAGGTGATAGTAATAATGGAACAATTCCGTTCTGTTCGCAGGAACAAAGAGAAGCAGATTTATTTTATACCCGATAAGTACCAATACGCAATGGGGGGATTGGTCCCATTTTTTAAGTGAATCCATTAGATACTTGTTCATCATTCGAAGGATCCACTCTGTCCCTAAGAATTTTCTTTTTTTTTAATTCTGTCTTCCTACATGAGCCTTCCAATCTATGGATAAAATATGATAAACAGAAATATTATGAGGACAATAAACCCATTGTTACGTTTCCACATCAAAGTGAAGTATAGTACTTAACCCCGTTTTCTTTAATGTAATGCCCATTGGTGTTCCAAAAGTCCCTTTTCGGAGTCCTGGAGAGGAAGATGCAGTTTGGGTTGACATATAGTGCGACTTGTCGGACATATTGGGTCATATGGGATTTCCCCGTTCTCTCCCCTGATCGAGATATACTCTCTTTCGCCTAAGAAAGATTGATTGAATCATCAAATCAATTCAAGAATTCGGAGCGTGAAGTGTGCAAATGGATCAATTCGTTTGAAAGATAAATATGATCTTATCAATTAGAATAATCTATGGTTGACTTGGAACAATAAAATGAAGTATCCAGGCTCCGTTCAGAAAATACCAAATGGGTAATATTGATTACCACTTCTATCATCTATCAGAAATAAGACCATAGGAGTGATCTCAAACCACTAATAAATATAATATAAATGTGATGAATACATCGAATATTTGGTTGGTGGAAGGCATAAAAAAGCCGTAAGAAAAAAATAAGTGGTACTGGGGTCATTTGTCCTATATGTGCAAATGGAATTCGGGCGAATCTTTACCCGGAGTAGAGCATAAACCTAAAATAAGTGAAGAGGCCCATTCAGGAACAAGAAAATGACATCGCGATTTGGATCTCGATGAAACAATACATCAATAAAAAGATGTTCAGTGAATTCTTTTTTTTAGGTTAGGAGGGCAAACCAAAACTCATTTTTGTGGAAAATGCAAATGAAAATAAACCCCTTCGTCAGGAAAACGCCTAAACTAAAAAGGAATAGGTCTGAAATCGACACATTGATTCTTTTTTTTTCGAACTTTTTTGAACCGTATGTATCGAAAGGTGCGTGTACGGTTCTGCGGGGATACAATTTTTCCTAATCAACCGACTTCATCGAGAAAGATTACTTTTTTTAGGCCAAGGCGTTGATAGCGAGATCTCGAATCAACTTGTTGGTCTCATGGTATATCTCAGTATGGAAGATAATACCAGGGATCTCTATTTGTTTATAAATTCTCCCGGCGGATGGGTAATACCGGGAATAGCTATTTATGATGCTATGCAAATTGTTCCACCAGACGTACATACAATATGCATGGGATTAGCCGCTTCGATGGGATCTTTCATCCTGGTCGGAGGAGAATTTACCAAACGTCTAGCATTCCCTCACGCTCGGCGCCAATGAGTTTTTATTTGACTTGAAGAAAAAATAAGACTATGCCTTCGCCATATGGAATATATAAGTAATAATAGCATGGCACGTTTAGTTCGATATGAGCAAATCATTATTGCTTTTTCATAACATGATTATGTATCGAGATAGTAGTATGAAACAAAAGGTTAGTCCCGATTCGATCTTATTCCTATGTTATTTATCGGGGGTCCATTTCAGCGTCACAAACAACCCTTTTTCCTTACACAACATGAGTCTGAATATTTCTAAGCATGAAAAGAAAGGGATCATTTTTCTTATTTAATCAGACTCAGACCAGAAAGAAACTTTGGGATTGCTGAATCATAGAAGAGAGATGAATATATTATCTAAAGCAACGGAACCATCATAGTATTTTTTTGTTCCTACGAGGAGAAGGGTGGTAAATGGATCATCCAACGATTTGGATCTGATAGATCTATTTGTCTCTTTCTTTGATGTAAGAGAAGAGTAGATTCCATTGCGGAGCCGTATGCAATGTGAAAAAATTGCCTGTACGGTTTTCCATCTTTTTTTTATTTTGATTTATTTTTATCTTTTCGCTCCATTTTGCGAAATAGAGGAATCGTTCATTATGACATATTATAATCAGGGTTATGATCCACCAACCTGCTAGTTCTTTTTATGAGGCACAAGCAGGAGAATTTATCCTGGAAGCGGAAGAACTGTTGAAACTTCGCGAAATACTAACAAGAGTTTATGTACAAAGAACGGGCAAACCTTTATGGGTTGTATCTGAAGACATGGAAAGGGATGTTTTTATGTCAGCAACAGAAGCTCAAGCTCATGGCATTGTTGATCTTGTAGCAGTCGAAAATAGCGCGGATTTTGTGTAAATTGGTAATTCTACTTCGAATCACGGTTCATTCGAACCATGGTTCGAAGTAGAATCTTCAACTCAAGTGAAAGTAATTCATAATCATCAGGTTAGGATCGATCTAAACCAACCGATTCTATATACGATTCAGCATGCCAACTATTAAACAACTTATTAGAAACACAAGACAGCCAATGAGAAATGTCACGAAATCTCCTGCTCTTCGAGGATGTCCTCAGCGTAGAGGAACATGTACTAGGGTGTATGTGTGACTCGTTCAGATCATGAACTGTGACCTAAACTAAACCGTTTTTCCAGTATCAATGACCAGTGCCAATGAAAATGAATGGGGTAGAATAGAAGAACTACATTAAAAAAAAAGATCTAATCTATCATATACCTCTATTGTGTATGGAATTTATGGTTTCCATTGGTGCAAATCCAATCGCCTTGATTTGAATTTGGGATGAAAAGCGATTCCTCATTGGTAGCGAATGGTTATCCATTAAGCGGGGAAATAGTATTTAAAAGGCATAAAACATATTGGTGCTCTTACTATTGTGTTGCAAGAACGGACTGATAGGGTCAGCTACCTAGCCAACCTTCATAATTAAATACCGTCACTGTATGGATAGATCTCGTTGTGAAAAGACCTATTACTGGCTAATTCATGGGTAGAGCCAAATGGTGTGAACTGTACAAGTTACCAATAACATTGATTAAATGAGGGAAAGGGCTCCGGTGTATAGATAGGACCTCGCCGTTTAAGAAGTAACCATAGAAACGATGGAACCCACTATTTATTTATGGGGAAATGAACTGCCTGTAAGAAATAACAAATCGTGGTTGGGAAGGTTATAGTAGCAAAAGAAAGCCATCGGAATTTTTATTTTATACACCGGAAGAATCCGTTTTGCTTAGACCAAGAGAAGGAAAAAGAATGACTGAAAGAAAAGAAATGAAAATCAATTAGTTATTCATGAAAATCTTATTCATCAAAGTCCCATTTTAAACTATGACAAGAGTTAGACGTGGATATATTGCGCGGAGGCGTCGAAGAAAAATTCGTTTATTTGCATCAAGCTTTCGAGGAGCTCATTCAAGACTTACTCGAACTGCTACTCAACAGAAAATAAGGGCTTTGGTTTCCAGCCATAGGGGTAGAGGAAGGCAAAAGCGAGATTTTCGTCGTTTGTGGATCACTCGGATAAATGCAGTAACCCGCGAGAATGGGGTACCCTATAGTCGATTAATACACGATCTGCGCAAGAAGCAGCTCCTTCTGAATCGTAAAATACTTGCACAAATAGCTATATCAAATAGGAATTGCCTTTACATGATTTCCAATGATATAATCAAATAAGGAGATTGATCGGGAGGAGTCCGACGGAATAATTTAAATGAAACAGAGTTTCCCGGAGAATTACCCCGGGAAGGTAGAGTAAAAATAGCAATGTAAAGGAAAATAAAATGTAGTAGGAATGAACGAACCCATTTCTTTATTGAAATGGGTCTTCTTCCCCCATTCTTTCTTTTTTCTTCCGACACTACAATTGAATATGAGCTCCGGATTTTACGAACAAAGTATCACATCAATTTGAGTTATGATTTGAGTTCTGATTCGATTGAAGAGTAGTCCTATTTCTATTTTTTTCTGGTTCTAGTGCCGGTAGTTCTAGAAATCGACTCGGCTCTCTCAAATTGTTTCTCATTATTAAGAAAAGGTAACAAAGATAAAATACGAGCTTGTTTTATAGCAATAGTAATTAATCGTTGTTGTTTCAAGGTCAATCTATTCACTCGCCTAGGTAATATTTTTCCTTGTTCACTAATAAATCGACTAATTAAACTCATGTTTCTATAATCAATTCGATCCCCCAACCCAATTGGGGGCAAACGCCTACGAAAAGATCGCTTGGATTTACGAAAGGGTCGCTTGAATTTCTCCATGGTTTATTCCTTATCTCTAAAATACCATTTCTTCATTCATCTCGGATCCGCCCGAAATGGCATTTGATTTGCTCCTAGATATGTTATATGTAATTCCTTCCTGTTCCTTCAAATGTTGGCACACGCAAGGCAACACCACATTCAATCTATTTCTTTATCTCCCCGTGAATCGTATGTTTGTAACAATAGGGACAGAATTTCTTCAATTCCAATCGACCAGGTGTATTGTGTCGATTCTTTTGAGTAATATATCTGGAAATGCCCGGTGATTCCTTCTTCTTATCGGCACCATTTCGGACACAACTGGTACATTCCAAAATAACCGTAACTCTGGGATTTTTACCCTTGGGCATAAACCTCCTTTGTATTTTGGATTCCCTCAACTCTTTCTTCTCTTCTTCAATCCGAAGAAGAAGAAAGGAGAAAGGAAAAAAATAGAAGTTGCTAACTGGAAATCTAATTATGAAAGATTTCGTTGCAAGTTGCAATCAATAGAATAGAGTAATACGTAATACAACTATTTACTACAATTCAATTACTATTCCTAATCTCAGTATTTGATTTCAGTATCTAAGTATCTTATCTAATCTTGAATATCCAAGCCTAGATCCACATTTCTATTTCTGCTCCCCCTCTATTTATTCTACCCCGAATCCGAGTTTTGCTGAGGTTTAATTCACTTTTATTCTTTCTATTTCCCTACTCAACAAAAGTGAAGGGAGGGACAGGGGCTATTTAACAAACAGAGAATTTATTGCTATTGTTAGCCAACATCTTCTACCACATCGATAATACCACACCGATAACTAGAATGAAAAAAAAGGGAATGTCAACGCATCTGGGAATAAACGATTGATCTCTATCAATAGACCTGCTAAAGAACCGAACCATAGAGTAGTTAGCACAGGCGCTACGGAAAGGTATGTTTTGATATCTCGCATTGAAAATCCTCCTTCTTTATTTAACACATATATGATCAGATATATTATATATAGTTGTAGATCACTTGTATTTGTGTGCGGAATCCTTAACTCAAATGGATATGTACAACGATCCAGTAGATGAGATACTCCTGCCCCTGAATAAAAGAAAAAGTAAGTGCCCCGTTCCGTTCTTTTTTTTTTTTTTTGTTCTTGAGCATAGAAATACTCATTCTTTTACACGTTGTATTTCACCTTGGATTTCATATATACATAATTCTAACTCTAACTCTTTTATTTTATGTTATGAGACCAAAAAGAAAAAATGGCAAGAGAAATGTATATAGATATATTTAAAGGAAATAACGGTGTGGAAAAGAAGACAGGGATTCTCTACAATGACACTGTACAACAATCACTGTACAACAATTGAAAGGGATGTAGCGCAGTTTGGTAGCGCGTTTGTTTTGGGTACAAAATGTCACGGGTTCAAATCCTGTCATCCCTACCTATTACTTATCTTACGGGCAGTAACATGGGATCAATTTCAATTGGGGATGGCATGATCATTAGTATCATTTAATGATACTATATGCAAGCTAAGAAGTATTGGGAAAAAATTATCTCTTGTCGTGAGAAAGCGCTCTTAGTTCAGTTTGGTAGAACGCGGGTCTCCAAAACCCGATGTCGTAGGTTCAAATCCTACAGAGCGTGATGCTACTTTGTATCGAATCACATTAACTTGAATTGTGAACATCAATCAAAATCAAATTAAATTTGACCTCCTGAGGGTCAAGGATAGGAGGTCAATGACAAGAAAAAAGAAATCTTACTCAATCAAAAGTCCAACTGATCGCCGCGTCTGTATTGTAAATATGCAGTTACAAACAATCCGGCTAAAGTAATAGGAATTAGACCTAACACGATTCCAAATAAAAAAACTTCAATCATTTCGATTTGTTGTCTTGTTTGAAAGGGGAGAAAAGGTAATATCTATCTCTAATCTAAATAATAATCTGCATCACCCAGTAATCTCAACGTCCAAGAATTTGCAATTGATGCTGGAAATAAAAACCATAGAATACCTGGAATGGAATCTTACAGAAATCTGAATTGAAAAATTCGCATTTTCCTGATTTGATTGTTCATTCAATTAATTTCAAATAAGTCGTATCTTGCTCAGACCAATAAATAGAGCTGGGGTTATAGTTGAAGCAGTCAGTAGAAAACCGAAATAACTAACTATAGTAGGCATGAAGGAACTAAATGAGATACGTTCTTTTTATACATATGTTTATAAAGCACTTGCCTAAGTTTCCGTTTTTGCGAGATATGATGATAAGAAAAAATCCAAATTGAAAGATTTAGTCCTAATTTAATTTATTTTCTTTTGATTTCTCAGTCATTTCATTATAAACAGGACTAACAAACGTGATGTGACGAAGGAAAAATAAATAGTAAATTTACCTTACTATGAATTCATCGTCTGTGACATCTACTGATCTCGTGATTCCGAACCAACAAATTGATTGAACAACTCGTATAGTAATACGAACTCTGTCTTGTAACTTCATTCACAAATGAAATTCTCTTTCATGGAAAACTATGGGATAGAAAGAAGAATTGGCTTTTGAAATCATTCCAACTTGGATCATTGCTTTTCCTTTTCAATTGGATCCGTTTTGGAACGAACCGATAACGACTCTTTCTTATCTTATTTTCACTTACTTAATATAACTTCATATTTTTAATATTTAATTTAATATAAGATATCTCAAAAGAAGAAAAAAGTATCCCACGACTTCTCAAAGCAAAGAAATAAAAAGCGTTATTTCAGATACAACTCGATTCCAAGATTAGCAATTACTATTATTTTTTTGTTCTGGGTTCCACATTTTTTTTTCTTTTCACATGATGTAGTCCTATCTTCTTGTAGGTGGGAACCCTTGAATTGAACCTAATGAAACAATCTAATGAAAACCCAGTTTAGTTCAATCCATTATAGTTGCATCATGAATTTCGACTGCTCCAACTATTGTTTGTTCACTTTCCCTTATCGAATACTATTTGCTATTGTACTGTCCAAACAACCCCTCTTATTGGAAGGGGTTAGAACGAAAATACTTTTTTTCTACTTCTACAACCACGAAAACTCCCTTCCAGATTTTGCATCCAATTGTGGGATGGGAATATGATAATTTCATTCATGAATTATTAGATAAGATAGATTAATTAAATAAAAAAGAAAAGCCATCGAGTCACCTTTACCAAGCCAAGATCTTCAGCCTATTCCGAAACCGGTAAAACATTATATTACAAGGAATTTTCTATTCTATTGAATGACACCTGCTTAGGCCTATACAAGGAACAAGAAAGGCAGAAAGGAATTCTGTACTATTTTTTGCGATGCTGATTGAAACAACATTGCTGTGTCAGAGGAAAGATAGCTATACTGATTCGGTATACTCTAAATACACCCTTGGTACAATATTGACGATCTCACAAAGATTGGATATCAGTATTTCTCCATTTACTGATCTCTATCTTTCACGAAATCGATCCCCCTTTGACTGTAATATTGGAGCTCAGCATGTCTGGAAGTACGGGAGAACGCGCTTTTGCTGATATTATTACCAGTATTCGATACTGGGTCATTCATAGCATTACTATACCTTCCCTATTCATTGCAGGTTGGTCATTCGTCAGCACGGGTTTAGCTTACGACGTGTTTGGAAGCCCTCGACCCAACGAATATTTCACAGAAAGCAGACAAGGGATTCCATTAATAACTGGCCGTTTCGATTCATTGGAACAACTCGATGAATTTAGTCGATCCTTTTAGGAGGCCTTAATGACCATAGATAGAACCTATCCAATTTTCACAGTGAGATGGTTGGCTGTTCACGGACTAGCTGTACCTACCGTTTTTTTCTTGGGGTCAATATCAGCAATGCAGTTCATCCAACGATAAAATAAATAAATCTAATCCGAATTAATTATAGAGCTACGACACAATCAAATCCGAACGAACAAAACGTTGAATTGAATCGTACCAGTCTCTACTGGGGGTTATTACTCATTTTTGTACTTGCTGTTTTATTTTCCAATTATTTCTTCAATTGAGAGAAAGAAAGGAAATTCTCTTATCTCATTCGGAAGGATATCATACCCATAACTATCCATGACTGTTTATGTCTATAGCATGACCACTTGATGAAATGGGGAGGGAAGTGAGGTAAATGGCCGATACTACTGGAAGGATTCCTCTTTGGCTGATAGGTACTGTAGCTGGTATTCTTGTGATCGGTTTAATCGGCGTTTTCTTCTACGGCTCATATTCCGGATTGGGATCATCCCTGTAATAATCGGATGAACCGTACTGTAGACATGAAAGAGTAAGAACTCAACAGGACCTCAAATCCATATAAGGAGGGGTCAGGTCCTGTTGAGTTCTTACTCTTCGACCGAGACCTTGACCCATTCCATAAGAGGTGGAAATTCATCCAGTCAACACAATCATAATATATACATGTATTAGATTTTTCGAAATGAAAAATGGTTGATTGGCCCCGATGAAATTACTACATTCCTTAAATTTTTATAATGTTTTTGAAACGTCGAATCTACTGATTGATTCATAGTATCTATAGATATAGTGTGGACTTTTCCGAAGTAAGAATAAAGTAAAGAAAAAAGGATCCTTTGAATGACATAAATAATATGGATTTCTACAGATGAGACACCTTACAAATAATTCCTATACTAAACTAATTGGAAACTAGGAAACTATAGAAAAATAAAGTTTGAACTGTAACTTTGATGTGAGTGATGAGATAAGATAATAAGGTATAATAAGATAATCAAATTAATAAGGATTTTGATATGCCCGAAAACCCAAGATTTCCACTTTTTGACCCGGAATTAGAACATGAAAAATCTTTTTAAGCGAGTCTTTTTTCTTTTTATAAGTTCATTGAAAATTATAAGTTCATTGCAAAAATTCCATTTGCTCAATTGAGTTTCTCTTGCCCCTCTTTTTTTATCCCCCATACTTCTCTTCTTTCTTATGAATTCAAAGAGGTTCCGATAAACCCGCAATTAATATTTATTTGATTTGACGAATGAGACCCAGAACCATTATTATTTCGACGCAACGAAAGAGCGGAAAATTCCTTTTCTTTCTTTGTAGAAAAAAGATTTGGGAGACGAGTAATCTTTCCTGGAGCCTTCCTTTTTTCTTCATTTATCCTGCTTTCTACCCCTGCTTCCCACTTATGCGTTTATTAGATATAGAATCTAAAAGTATTGAGGCATTACGTGCCATTTACCATGTGGCAATAAGAAACCTGGCATAATCACACTAAACTCAATTTTGATCCAATCATCCTCTTTTGCAATTCCATACTATTGCTATTTTCTAATCTGGAATACAAGTCATCTCCGATATCTCGAAATAGTATAATCAAAAGCAAGCAAAAAGGGGCTTTCCGTGATTTTTGACCGCGCATACACATAATATAATTGCGATAATTGCGATAAAAAAAAATTCAGCTTTTTTGCCAGCTCGATGTTGAGGAATCCGTGGATCTAGAAATTCATTTCGGCTAATTGAACCTTCTCAAACTGTTTCTTTTTAAGAACCAAAAAGATTTGCGCCAGAATAACAGATGCTAAGAAGAACAAAAGGCCTTGGATACGCAATGGATCTTGAAGTACTATTTCTGCATCGCCTTGACCAAAACCACCTACATTGGGATTACTTGTTAATGGCTGATCAAGCTTGATGTATTCACCTTCAGAAACAAGAAGTTCAGGTCCTGGAGGTATAATATCAACCGTTTCGTGTCCATTCGATGCATCAGATATGGTTATTTCATATCCACCTTTCTTTTCTTTACGTACTATTTTACTTACTATCCCTGCTGCTGAAGCATTATAGACTGTATTGTTACTCTTGCTCCCATCAGGATAAATCTGACCCCTTCCCCTGTTCCCACCTACATATATAGGATATTTTAAGAAGTGAACCTCTTTCCTAGTAGCGGGATCTGGAGAAAGGATGGGAAAGACGATTTCACTATATTTCTGACCAGGAACAGGGCCCACCACAAGAATGTTTTTTTTATTAGGACGATAACTCAGAAAAGACAGATTACCCATCTTTTCTTTCATCTCGGGAGAAATACGATCGGGGGGAGCTAATTCAAATCCTTCGGGTAAAATGAGAACAGCCCCCACATTCAAACCTCCCTTTTTACCATTAGCAAGAACCTGTTTCAGTTGCATATCGTAGGGGATTCTAACAACTGCCTCAAATACAGTATCAGGAAGCACAGCTTGTGGAACCTCAATATCCACGGGCTTGTTAGCCAGGTGGCAATTAGCGCATACAATACGCCCAGTTGCTTCTCGCGGATTTTCATAACTCTGCTGCGCAAAAATGGGATATGCATTTGAAATAGATGCCCGAGTTATTACATATATCATCATCGATACGGAAATGCATCGAGTCATCTGTTCCTTTACCCAAGAAAAAGTATTTCTATTTTTTTGCATGGTCTAATCATTGATCCCGGAAATTTCTACAATAAATTAGGTAGGGAGTCAGTATAGTTCCCTATCCTCGATTCTGCCATTGTATGGAATACAGAAGTAATCTAATCCCCTCGACAAGTAAAAGTATAAAGAATGGGTAAGATTTTGAATGGTTTGTTTATATACAAAGTGACATTACAATTTTCTTTATGTTGTCAGATTAAATCAGTTCTTCACTCATTCAGTGAATGATAAATCACTACAAGTGAAGGAGATACACGGTTTAAATAATGAAAGATCCAATATTTCAAAATTGTATCTAGAATGACCGGAAAGGTAGAAACGAGACCGGATATAATTTTCTCATTCTGAACAAATCCAAAATCTTTGTAGAACGAACCAATCATTAGTTCCCAAGCGTGGGGCGAATGGAATCCAATACATAAATCGGTTAATAAGAGAATGGAAAAAGCTTTTATTGTGTCGCTTAAGTTATAGAGGAATTCCTGAACCCAAGAATTAAGAGTGATAAGTTCTTCATTACCCAGAATAGAATAAGCACTTAGAATAGCGAAACAGGTTATATTTGTCGAGAAATGCAAAATAATATGTATATGATCTTGATTGTGCATTCTTACCAATTGTATCGTTTCTTTGTGGATTCCTATACGAAGCTTTTGTATATGTGTCTCCGGATACTCCTTTATCATTTCGTCCAACAAGAACAGTTCTTCTAATTTTATGAATCCTTCTAGAATGTTCTTTTCTTGAATATCATTCAAAAAAGTTTCGGATTGGCTGGTATTCCACCAATTAGTCACCCAAGGTTCCATACTTTTATTAAATGAGAGAGAAATTCCCCAAGGCAGAAATACGATGGATGCAAGATATGGTAGGGGATTCAATGCTTTCTTTTTCGTCACTTCCAATCCGTGAATTCTTAATGAACCTGATTCATTTGTTGACTATGTCTGATATTTGTATGATGTATGAAGCACGAGTTCTATAACGAGGTATGGAACCTATGGATCTATTTCCCATTGTGTAATTTGTTTAGTCCTTGTCTCCAGAAATGGAATAAGGGTTCATTTATTTCGAATGCGGAGGTAATGAAATAGTGTCCCCAGACATCCCAATCGGTCAAATTCGGATCAATTGCATGTTCATTTGGTCTTTTTGATGAATGCCAGAAAGAAGCACTTGAAGTAACAAACATGAATATTATTCGTATTTCGAGAAAAGCTCTTTTGTTATATCAATCAATTATTTATTATTTCGAATTGTTTCACGGATTATCCACATCCCAGGAATAATCGAGGGGATAATTCTGAAAAATACCGATGACGAAATCCGAAATAGTCGGCAAAACAGGAGTGGTTCTAAAAAATCCAATTGTTTGGTCATCAAGAAACAAGCATCAAGAAAGATGAATAAAAAGAAAGGTTAATTGACAAAAGAGGGATAATTTACTGGGTATGATCCATCTTATCTTCATCTATATATAATGTAATGTATTGATTCGAAATATTGGTCCTAAAATCTTAAAATATGGATTCTGTACTCCGACCTGATATATGTGATGAATACATACTTATTAAACTTGTTAATAATATGAAAATGAAAGAATTAAGTGGAATTTCATACGCATGAAAAAGAGTTTTGATGGACTAAAATCACTTCATGGTATGATTGTTCCATAAGTCTACCTGCTCCATGGTACGCAGGACATGATATTTCCATCGGGATGTGGGAAATAGGATTTAACTAAATGTTTTGATCAAAGGAGCGAAACATCAGTTATATTAAAAGAAAAAGGGATTCTTGGGTTCCCTCCCCCTCCCTCGTGACGAGGAGCACTCATTCCTCGATTTCTTTGTTTCATTTCAAAATACTTCAATTGGTACGCGCAAAAAATAGGCTGATTCGGCAGCTTTTTGTTCAATTTCTCGTGGAGTTAAATTCTCATCGGTACGCGTCAATGGAATGTCTCCCCGGCCCCCAATTTCCATATAAAGGACACGGCGAGGAAAAAGACCCTCTTTAACTTCTATTCTGATCGAACGGATATCTCTTATACGGAATCGAAAGAAGATGCGACGATTTCTTCCAGGAAATCCCCAACGAAAAATACGCACTATTCCTTCTTTTCTATCGAATTTGTCATAACCGCTACCTACACTCCACGAAATTGTGCACCACAAATAGGAGCTAATGAATAGACCCGCGATACCGTAGAAACACATTACGATCCCTTGTGGAAAAAAAACTATTTGCTGAGATGGGAATAAGGATATCAGATTCCTACCAAAATAACTGGAAGTTCCAACCAATAAAAATCCTAGTGAACCTAAAAAAAGGATACAGGCCCAGCAGAAGTTACTTATTTTTCTAGAACCCGTTATAAGTTCTATCCATATATGTTCTGATCGCCAATTCATACTAGATTAGATCGAGTTTCATTCTATTGGAATTGAGAGAATCATCAAAATGAGTTTTTTGGCTCCCGAAGTAACTTTCATCCGCTAATACTATCACGATGTAAATCATCAATCAGGATTCATTCATCAAATCAGTTAGATAGAACTAACATCTCCCCCCATTCAAACTAGCATCACCCTCATTCATATGATCCAGATATATCTATTTACATATCATTATCATACATAATATATATATTTCAGATATCCGATCGACCCGTTGAAATAAAAGTCGAGCTATAGATGCATAAACATGGATTTATCCATATGATCATCTATTTACATTTGTGATTTGTGTCCGAAGTCCGAAGCCGCATGTCGTACCATTCCCATTAAATGAAATGAAAATCTGTATTATGATCCAAAGATTGAAATAAATTGATGAGATTGGGTCCCATCATATCTAGACAATCTTGTTTTTTTGAACATGGAAAAATAAAGAAACCATTGCAATTGCCGGAAATAATAGGCCTACTAAAGGCACAAAAATAGAGGGTAAGTTGAGATCTGTCATAGAATCGGTGCCTCGGTGTATTTAATTGATACTTCTCTTTGTTATAAAGATATCTATTATAATTATATATTATAATTATAAGTATATTAATATAATAATAATATTCTAAGTTATTAGAATATGAGTGCAAAGAATGTGTATCTAAACTAAATAGAAATTAGTGTACTTACCCATCCTTTTCCGGTAAATATATGTATAAGAATCTTATTATTCTTATTCCTCCCTTATGTTTCTAAACAAATTTCTTCTCAAAGATTCGTTATAATTTGATCCAATAAGGATTCATATTAAAAATGTATGATTCTCAGGAGATATGGAAGTGTTGCATATTGATTTATTTCTATATCTTAGTTAGGTTGGAACATTTGATATGTAACAAGGGGGCTTTTTTGGATTTCTCTAATTTGGATTTCTCCGAAGGAAAAAGACACTACTTTGATCTTTTTTTTATCCTGCTCTGTTGCTAAAGGGTCCGTCCCTGATCTGATTACTCATTAGTAAAGGTAGGATAAAAGAAAAGATGGATCTGGAGAAAAAATCCTCTGAAACTTCTGATTCTTACTACTTCACTACAATTACAAATTCTCTTTATGCCAGCAAAGAAAGCTCCATCCTTGCTACTTCAATTCTGATAAACGAAATGAAGTACTTTTTTGCCTACAAATAACTAAATCTATCGCTCTACTACTTCTACTTTTTGACTTGAATTTCTTTGGTTCAAGTTCAAGGGCGGGGAAAGAAACCATGGAACTGAAATAACTCACTCGGAACACCTTTTAAAAGATTACGCGGTACGATTGGATCAAATAAACCCTTATTGAATAAATACTCCGCTACTTGCGAACCCTCAGGTACTGTCTTCTTCAATGTTTGTTCAATTACTCTTTTACCCGCGAATGCAATGTAAGCATTGGGTTCGGCAATAATGATATCTCCCAACATACCAAAACTGGCTGTCACTCCACCAGTTGTAGGGGATGTAAGGATTGATACATAGAATAACTTTTTATTTGATTGATAATTGTATAAAGCGGAAGATATTTTAGCCATTTGCATCAAGCTCAAACTTCCTTCTTGCATGCGCGCTCCTCCAGAAGCACACACCATAATAACAGGGAGAGATCTATCAGTAGCATACTCGATCAAACGTGTGATTTTCTCGCCTACTACGGATCCCATACTACCCCCCATGAACTTAAAATCCATAACACCAATTGCTATAGGAATACCATTTAGTTTGCCTATGCCTGTTTGAACAGCCTCAGCTAAACCCGTCTCTATTTGATAAGAATTGATACGATCCCTATAAGGGTCCTCCTCAGAATGAAATTCAATAGGGTCCATAGAGACCATGTTTTCATCCATAGGGGCCCAAGTGCCTGGATCAATCAAAAGTTCGATTCTATCTGAACTACTCATTTTCAAGTGGTATCCACATTGTTCACAAATATTCATTTTTGAACTAAAAAATTTCTTATAATTTAATCCATAACAATTTTCACATTGAACCCATAAATGTCTGTATCTTTTATTTCTATCTAAATCATTATGTCTTCCGAAATCACTGTCACTAACACCACTAGTTTTTAGATTGGAACTCCCACGGTCACTACCCCTTTCACTATCGCTACAAATGTAACTATAAATGTAATTGTCACTTGAATTGTTGCTACCGTTTGGAATGCAACTATCCATATTGGTTTCAGAACAAATATAACTGTCAATGCAACTATTTATGTGACTCTTCCAACTATGCCTAGTATCATACACGTAATGATCATAATAGCGATTGTAACTCTTAGACCCATTATTTAGATTC